AGTAAGTGCCTGATTTTAAAGGATTACCTTGATAGGGTAAATAAAGTAATTAAAATTACCTTACTTGATAAAAATATATTTATTAGAATTTAACTAATACTAAGAACTTCAAAAATTCTTGTGCACAATACACTAAAATATACAAATTAAGAAAAGTAAGCTAATTTGTAAGCTAATGGGTTCATACCCCATAAATAGAGTTTAACTCTCTTTTCTAATGTTTAGTAATTCAATTAAAATCATGTTTTTTTTTATCCTCATTGGAGGATTAATAATAATTATATCCTCTAACTCATGATTAGGAGCATGAATAGGCCTAGAAATCAATATACTATCATTTATCCCCCTAATATCAAATGATAATAATATATTAACAACAGAGGCCTCCCTAAAATATTTCCTTATTCAGGCCTTAGCTTCCTCCATTTTGCTATTTCTTATTATCTCAAGATCTTTTAATGAAAATATATTTTTAATATACCTTTCATTAATAAAAACCTTTTTAGCAACCCCCTTATTGTTAAAAAGAGGTGTAGCCCCCATACACTGATGATTCCCAAGAGTAATAGAAGGTTTAAGATGAATAAATTGCCTAATTTTATTAACTATTCAAAAAATAGCACCTTTAATATTAATTTCATATACTATTAATTTTAATAATTACATTTTCTATATAATCATTATTACATCAGTAATAGTTGGAGCAATTGGAGGTTTAAATCAAACATCATTACGAAAAATTATTACTTATTCATCCATTAACCATTTAGGATGATTACTTATTGCAATAAAAATAAGTGAAAATATATGAATTTCCTATTTCTTGATCTATTCATTATTAACATCCACAGTAATTTCAATTATTTACCCCTCTCAAATTTCAATAATTAATCAAACCTTCCAATTAACGAAAAATAAAATTATCAAATTAATAATATTCTCTTCTTTATTATCACTAGGAGGTTTACCCCCATTTCTAGGATTTTTACCCAAATGAATTATTATTCAAGCAATAGTGGCAGATAAAATCTTAATCCTTTCTAGCCTTATAGTAGTAATATCATTAATTACATTACATTATTATTTACGAATTTCATACTCATCATTCATTATAATGAATTCTGAAATTAAATGAAATTATCAATCAATTAACGAAATTTCTAAAACTTCGTTAATTTTAACAACTTTATCAGCTTTAGGTTTAGCTAATTTAACAATAATATTTAACCTTTTTTAAAGGTTTTAAGTTAAATTAAACTAATATCCTTCAAAGTTATAAATAAAGAAATTCAATTCTTTAGGCCTTAGTAATTAAACTTAATTACTATCTATAGAATTGCATTCTATAATTTAAATAAGACCTTATTTTAGTAGAAGGATTCTACTTTATAACCCCTAAAAAGATTTACAATCTTTCACCTTTTAATCTCAGCCATTCTACTAATTTGAAACGATGATTATTTTCAACTAATCATAAAGATATTGGTACACTATATTTCATTTTAGGAGCATGATCAGGGATAGTAGGAACCTCCCTAAGTATATTAATTCGTACTGAATTAAATCAACCAGGACCTCTAATTGGAGATGATCAAATTTATAATGTAATCGTAACAGCCCACGCATTTATTATGATTTTTTTTATAGTAATACCAATTCTTATTGGAGGATTTGGAAATTGATTAGTTCCATTAATATTAGGTTCTCCCGATATGGCCTTCCCACGAATAAATAACATAAGATTTTGATTACTTCCTCCTTCATTAACACTTCTATTAACTAGAGGATTAATTGAAAGAGGAGCTGGTACTGGTTGAACAGTTTATCCCCCACTTGCAGGTAATATTGCTCATGCAGGTAGATCTGTTGATTTAACTATTTTCTCATTACATTTAGCAGGAATTTCCTCAATTCTTGGAGCAATTAATTTTATTTCAACTATCATTAATATAAAACCAATTAATATAAAACTGGAACAAATTCCTTTATTTGTCTGAGCAGTAGGAATTACCGCCTTGTTATTACTTTTATCCTTACCTGTACTTGCAGGTGCAATTACAATATTATTAACAGATCGAAATATTAATACATCATTCTTTGATCCTGCAGGAGGTGGAGATCCTATTTTATATCAACATTTATTTTGATTCTTTGGACATCCAGAAGTTTATATTTTAATCCTTCCAGGATTTGGAATAATTTCACATATCATTTGTCATGAAAGTGGAAAAAAAGAAACCTTTGGAAATTTAGGAATAATCTTTGCTATATTAGCAATTGGATTATTAGGATTTATTGTATGAGCACATCATATATTTACTGTAGGGATAGATGTAGATACACGAGCATATTTTACTTCAGCAACTATAATTATTGCTGTACCAACTGGTATTAAAATCTTTAGCTGATTAACAACAGTATATGGTTCACAATTAACTTTAAGTACATCATGTATATGATCACTAGGATTTGTTTTCCTATTTACAATTGGAGGATTAACTGGTGTAGTACTAGCAAATTCATCAATTGATATTATCCTTCATGACACTTATTATGTTGTAGCACATTTTCATTATGTCCTTTCAATAGGAGCAGTATTTGCTATTATAGTAGGATTTATTCAATGATATCCATTATTTACAGGACTTTCAATAAATCCTAAATGATTAAAAATTCAATTCATAGTTATATTTGTAGGTGTTAACTTAACATTTTTTCCACAACACTTTTTAGGGTTAGCCGGAATACCTCGACGATATTCAGATTATCCTGATTCTTATTTAACATGAAATATTTTATCATCAATTGGGTCAATAATCTCGTTTTTAAGAATTATTATATTTATTATAATTATATGAGAAAGTATAATATCAAATCGCCAAATTATATTTTCATCCCATACCAATAATTCTATTGAATGATTACAAAAATATCCTCCTACAGAACATAGTTATTCTGAATTACCAACAATTTCATATATTAAGTATCTAATATGGCAGAATTAGTGCAATAGATTTAAGACCTATAAATAAAGGAATCAATTAAACCTTTTATTAGAAATAATGACAACATGAGCAGATATAAATTTACAAGATAGAGCATCCCCTATTATAGAACAACTAATTTACTTTCATGACTATGCTTTAATAATTATTACACTAATTTTAATAGTAATTTCATATATAATTTATATATTAATTGATAACAACTTTATCAATCGATTTTTAATTGAAGGACAATTTATTGAAATAGTATGGACTATAGCTCCCGCTATTATTTTAATCTTTATTGCAATTCCATCATTACGTTTGCTTTATCTAATAGACGAAATTAATAATCCAATAATAACATTAAAAACCATTGGACATCAATGATATTGAAGATATGAGTATTCAGATTTCCTAAAAACGGAGTTCGACTCCTACATAATTACACAAAATGAATTATCCAATTTTCGACTTCTTGATGTTGATAACCGAGTTACTTTACCAATAAATACGTTTATTCGAGTTATTATTACAGCTTCTGATGTATTACACGCATGAACAATTCCTAGATTAGGAATTAAAGCAGATGCAATTCCAGGTCGTCTAAATCAAATTAGATTTATTATTAGACGACCAGGGATTTTTTTTGGTCAATGTTCAGAAATTTGTGGTATAAATCATAGATTTATACCAATCGTAATTGAAAGAATTTCCATTAATAATTTTATAAAATGAATTTCTAAAATCAATTAATTCATCAAATGACTGAAAAGCAAGTAATGGTCTCTTAAACCAATTTATAGTAAATACAGCAATTACTTTTGATGACGAAGAATTAGTTAAATTATATAACATTAGAATGTCAACCTAAAATAATCACTAATTAAATATGATATTCCTCAATACCACAAATAATACCATTAAGTTGAACAATTTTATACTTCATATTTGTTACTATTATTGTAATTTTCTCAATTATAAATTACTATTTACATATAAATAAACCCAAAGATTATACAAAATATATTCATATTAAAAAACTAAATTGAAAATGATAACAAACCTATTTTCAGTATTTGATCCAACAACAAATTTTTACAATTTATCATTAAACTGAATAAGAACATTTATTGGATTATTATTATTACCATGAACATTCTGATTAATCCCTTCACGACATTTTACCCAATGATATTTAATTATATTACATTTACATAAAGAATTTAAACTATTAATCAATTATGCAAATATATCAAATAAAGGAAGAACTTTTATTTTCATTTCAACGTTTTCAATAATTATATTTAATAATTTTATAGGACTTTTTCCTTACATTTTTACAAGAACTAGCCATTTAATCATAACATTAACAATAGCACTTCCCTTATGACTAAGATTTATAATTTTTGGATGAATTAATAATTCTTTTTATATATTTGCACACCTAGTTCCTCAAGGAACTCCTTCCCTACTTATACCTTTTATAGTTTGTATTGAAACTATTAGAAATATTATTCGACCTGGAACATTAGCAATTCGACTATCCGCAAATATAATTGCAGGTCATTTACTCCTAACTTTATTAGGAAATTCTAGAAATAGTTCATCAATATCTATACTACTTGTTCTAATTATTACACAAATTATATTATTAATTTTAGAATCAACAGTAGCTATTATTCAATCATATGTATTTACAGTATTAAGAACATTATATTCTAGAGAAGTAAACTAATGACTAACCAAAACCACCCTTTCCATTTAGTTGACAAAAGCCCATGGCCTATTATTGGTGCAACCAGAATCATAGTTATAATAATTGGACTAATTAATTGATTTCATATATACAATAAAGAATTAATACTTATAGGAATATTAATTATTATCCTTACAATAATTCAATGATGACGAGATATTATTCGAGAAAGAACCTTTCAAGGATTACACACAAAATTAGTTATTAAAGGATTACGATGAGGAATAATTCTATTTATTATTTCTGAAGTATTCTTCTTCATTTCATTTTTTTGAGCATTTTTTCACAGAAGCCTATCACCAACATTAGAAATTGGATCCACATGACCCCCAATTGGAATTTTACCATTTAATCCCCTACAAATTCCATTATTAAATACAACTATCCTCCTATCTTCAGGAGTTACAGTTACATGAGCACATCATAGACTACTTGAAAATAATTATAATCAAGCTTTTCAAAGATTACTATTAACAATTATCCTAGGAGGATATTTTACTATACTCCAAGCCTATGAATATATAGAGTCCCCTTTTACAATTTCCGATTCAATTTACGGAACTATTTTTTTTGTAGCAACAGGATTTCATGGCCTTCACGTATTAATTGGAACTACCTTTTTATTTATATGTTTAATTCGTCATCTCTATTATCACTTTTCTTCCTTACATCACTTTGGATTTGAAGCAGCAGCATGATATTGACATTTTGTAGATATTGTATGATTATTTTTGTATATTTCAATTTATTGATGAGGTAGATAATATAAATTATCAATTTATCTAATATAACTTAAAGTATATTTGACTTCCAATCAAAAAGTTTGTACAACAAGATAAATAATTTATATTATATTAATAATAATTTCTATTTCAATAATCATTTCAACTTTAATTATAAAAATTACAATAATCATTTCAAAAAAAAAAATTGAAGATCGAGAAAAAAGATCACCCTTCGAATGTGGATTTGACCCAATTAATTCTGCCCGCTTACCTTTTTCATTACGATTCTTCCTTATTGCAGTAATTTTCTTAATTTTTGATGTAGAAATTACCCTACTTTTACCTATAACAATCATTTTATCATTCTCCAACTTAAAATCATGAACCTTTATTAGAACATTTTTCCTCATTATTCTTCTATTAGGAGTATATCACGAATGAAATCAAGGATCTCTTGAATGAGCACACTAAAAGGATTATAGTTAAATATAACATTTGACTTGCATTCAAAAAGTATTGATTTATTCAGTTAATCTTATGAAATAAGAAGCAATACAGCAATTAGTTTCGACCTAATTCATGGTAATAAAACTACCCTTATTTAACTGAAACCAAAATAGAGGTTTATTATTGTTAATAATAAAATTGAATATTATTATTCCAGTTAAGGAAATATTATGTAAGATGAAAGCTGCTAACTTTAACATCTTAATGGTTAAATTCCATTTATATTTCTAATTATATAAACTTTATGAAATTTATATAGTTTAAAAAAAACATTACACTTTCATTGTAAAAATATTTTTATAAATTATAAATTTTATTTAAAGATAATATTTATCATCACAACATCTTCAATGTTATACTTTACAATTTAAGCTATTTAAATATTTAATTATAAAAACATTACCAATATAAGTATAATAATTCATAAAATTATAATTATTAAAAATATCCTTAAATTATTAAATTGTAATCATTGATTAAATTCTCTTATTATAAACAAGAATTTATATATTCCCTGACCACCAAAATATTCATTTCATCCTATTTCAAAAGATGTTGATATAAAATACCCCACTATTAATGAATTTAAAGATATTCCATATGATGAAAAATATGGTAAATTTCACATTAAACCAAAAAATTCTCTAATATTAATTATAAATAAAGAATATATTATTTTACCTAAATTAGTTTTAACTAACTCAAATCCAAAAAAAAAACCTATTACTCTAACAATAAGTACTAAATACCTTAAATATAAAGGTAAACAAATTATAGAAGGCGTAGGAAAAATTAACCATCTTATTATTGATCCTCCAATAATTACTATAATTAACAATATAAATATACTAAATAATATATAATTATTCTCTTCTAGATTATAAAAAGAATTAAATATATAATCACCACAAACAACATAGTAAATAAGACGAAAAGAATAACAAACTGTCAAACCAGTAGAAAAAAATAATAAAAAAAAACCAAAAATATTTAAATAACACAAAGATACTATTTCTAAAATTAGATCCTTAGAATAAAATCCAGCCAAAAAAGGTATTCCACATAAAGCAAAATTAGAAATTATTAAACATGAACATGTTAATGGAATCTGAAAAGATATACCCCCCATAAAACGGATATCTTGAAAATCTTTTAATGAATGAATATAAACACCTGCACATATAAATAATAAAGCTTTAAATAATGCATGAGTAATTAAGTGAAAAAATGCCAATTCACTTAAACCTAATGACAAAACCCCAATTATTAAACCAAGTTGTCTAAGAGTTGATAGTGCAATAATCTTTTTTAAATCATATTCAAAATTTGCTCCAATTCCAGATATAAATATTGTAAGTCCAGAAAATAATAATAATAAACTAGCCAATCATAAATTAAAAACAATATTAAAACGAATTAATAAATAAACCCCAGCAGTTACAAGAGTTGATGAATGAACTAGAGCAGATACAGGAGTAGGAGCAGCTATAGCTGCTGGTAATCAAGCAGAAAAAGGAATTTGAGCTCTTTTAGTTATTGAGGCCAATACTACTAAAATAATAATAATATTTATTTCCATTCTATATTTTATACACTCCAAAAAAAAAATATAATTTCATCTACCAAAATTAAATATTCAAGCAATTACTATTAGTAAAGCAACATCACCCACACGATTAGAAAGAGCAGTTAATATACCAGCATTATATGACTTTACATTTTGATAAAAAATTACTAAACAGTAAGAAACTAAACCCAATCCATCCCATCCTAATAAAATTCTAATTATATTAGGACTGATAATTATAAATATTATTGATAAAATAAAAAGTAAAACCAAAAACATAAAACGTATTGGATTTAAATCCAATACTATATAATCCTCTCTATACAAAATAACTAAAGATGAAATAAAAAAAACAAATCTTATAAAAATTAAAGATATTCAATCAAACAAAAAGGTCATAACAATACATCTAGAATTAATTTCAACAATCTCTCATTCCATAAAAATAATAAAATCATTTAAAACCAAAATCAACCCAATTAAAAATAATATTAATCTTAATATAAATAAAAAAATAAATCTTAAATAATATACAGATATAAACTTTATAATCCAAGATATTATATATATATATGACTGATCCCACAAATCAGTATTTTAAAATTAAATTACTTAGATTTAAATTCATATTATTACAACTTCACCCCTAATTATTAATAAGTTTAAAGGTAGTCAATGAAGAAATAACAATAAATATTCACGTATATATCCTAAAGAATAGGAATATATACCAGAATAAAATTGACCATGCTGACTATAAGAATATAAATATAAATTATAAACAGCTCTAAAAAATGATAAAAGAATTAATGTTAAGACTGTTAAAAAAGACCATCCAACCAATCCACATATTAAATTAATTTCACCTAATAAATTAATTGAAGGAGGGGCAGCCATGTTACAAGAACTTAATAAAAATCATCATAAAGATATTCTAGGTATAAAACTTAATAAACCTTTATTAATTAATAAGCTACGTCTTCCTGATCGTTCATATACAATATTTGCTAAACAAAATAAACCAGAAGAACATAATCCATGAGCAATTATTAATACAAAAGCACCACAAAATCCTCAATATAATAATGTTATTAATCCACCAATAACAATTCCTATATGAGCAACCGAAGAATAAGCAATTAATGACTTTAAATCAGTTTGACGCATACAAATCATTCTTACAAAAAATCCACCAATTAATCTAACTGATATTCAACAATAATTATATTTCAAACCAATATTTAATAAAATTAAATAAACCCGTAATAAACCATATCCCCCTAACTTCAATAAAATTCCAGCCAAAATTATTGACCCTCTAATTGGAGCCTCAACATGGGCTTTAGGTAATCATAAATGAATTAAAAATATAGGTATCCTTACTAAAAACGCCAAAATTATACTTATATATAAAAATAAATTTACTCCAAAATCAACCTTTATTAAAGAAAATATTAAATTATTAATATTATATAAATTTATAATCCCTAACAATAAAGGCAAAGATGCTAATAAGGTATAAAACAATAAATAAATTCCAGCTTGTAACCGTTCAGGTTGATATCCTCAACCCAAAATTAAAAACAATGTAGGAATTAATCTTCTCTCAAAAAACAAGTAAAATATAAATAAATTCAAACTTATAAATCTACACAATAAAAAAATCAATAAAATAATTAATATAAAAATAAAAAAATTCTTATAATAATTATAATAATAAATTGATTCTCTAGCCATAATTATTAGAATACAAATTCATACTCTTAATAAAACCAAACCATAAGATAAGTAATCTATACCAAAAAAATAACTTAATCCACCCCAACAAAAAAAATAAGGAAATTCTAATAATATTTTAAAAAAAACAATTAATAATAACGATTGAACAATCCACCACATTTCAAAAAAACATAACGGGATTATAAAAAAAATATATAATAAAAAACTTAACATTGCAATAAATTGTAAATAAAAAAAAAATCCTTACCATATCTACGAATTATTGAAACTAAAATTGATAAACCTAACACCCCCTCACAAACAGAAAAAGTTAAATAAATTAATCCAAAAAACAATTCAAAATTAAATATTATTAAATAATAAAATAAAAAAAAATACAAAATAAGAACAATAAACTCTAATCTAAGTAATATTATTAATAAATACTTACGATTTGAAGAAAATACCCAAATTCCACAAAAAAATCTTAATAACATATAATATATTATCATTAATTAGTTTTAATAATTTAAATAAAATTTTGATCTTGTAAATCAAACTTAAGGATTACCTTTTAAAACTTCAGAAAGAAAATTAACTATCTTTCATTAATCTCCAAAATTAATATTTTAAAATAAACTACTTCCTGAAATTAAAATTATATTAATTAATATTAGCATAATACTTAGACTTTTTTTTATACAAATAAATTATCCATTAGCTTTAGGATTAATTTTATTAATCCAAACAGTAGTAATTTCAACAATTACAGGAATAATATCCCAATTCTTCTGATTTTCATACACATTATTTCTAGTATTTCTAGGAGGAATACTAATTCTATTTATTTACGTAACTAGTTTAGTTTCAAATGAAACTATTTCAATATCAACAATAATAATTATAATTAACTTTATTATATTTTTATTGTTAATATTAATAAATTCCTCATGATTAAATATAGTTAACCTTGAATCTCTAAATTTTTTAATAATAAATAATGAATTACCCCTCCTTCTAATTAAAATTTATAATCAACCTTCAGGAATAATTACTATTATATTAGCAATATATTTATTTATTACACTAATTGCAGTAGTAAAAATTACTTCCATTTCAAAGGGACCATTACGACAAATAAATTAATGAATAAACCAATTCGAATTAAAAATCCTACCCTTAATATTGTTAATAACGCCTTAATTGATTTACCTTCACCTACTAATATTAACAGATGATGAAATTTTGGTTCTTTATTAGGGCTTTGCTTAATAATTCAAATTATTACAGGTATTTTCCTAGCTATACATTACTGTCCTAATATTGATCTAGCATTTTATAGTATTAATCATATTTGTCGTAATGTAAATTATGGTTGATTAATTCGCACTCTCCATGCTAATGGGGCCTCATTCTTCTTTATTTGTATCTATATACATATTGGTCGAGGAATTTATTATAGTTCCTACAAATTAGTACATACATGATATATAGGTGTATTAATTCTATTAATTACTATAGCTACAGCATTTATAGGTTATGTATTACCTTGAGGACAAATATCTTTTTGAGGAGCAACAGTAATTACCAACCTACTTTCAGCAATTCCATTTATTGGTAATGAATTAGTTCAATGAATTTGGGGGGGATTCGCAGTAGATAATGCCACTTTAAATCGATTTTTTGTCTTCCATTTCATACTACCCTTTGTTATTGCAGCAATAATTATAATTCACCTACTATATCTTCATCAAACCGGATCCTCAAATCCAATTGGACTAAATAGAAATATTGATAAAATTTCATTTCATCCTTATTTTTCAATTAAAGACATAATAGGATTTATTATTATATTAACAATTTTATCAATACTAACACTTTATAAACCTTATATATTTAGAGATCCTGACAATTTTATCCCTGCAAATCCACTAGTAACCCCTATCCATATTCAACCTGAATGATATTTTCTGTTTGCCTACGCAATTCTACGATCAATTCCAAATAAATTAGGAGGAGTAATTGCCTTATTTATATCAATTATAATATTATCATTCCTACCTTTATATAAACCACTTTTTCAAAGAATAACCTTCTACCCAATCAATCAACTCTTATATTGAATTATAATTAATATTGTAATTCTATTAACATGAATTGGGGCACGACCAGTTGAAGACCCATTTATTATAATTGGACAAATACTTACAATCATTTATTTTATATTTTATTTAATTTATCCACTTACAATAAAAATCTGAGAAAATTCAATTAAATAAGTTAAACCCAAAGAAAATATTATGTTTTGAAAACATAAATAAAGAGGTTAAATTCCTCTATTAACTTACGTCAACTATTTTATTTACTAACAAAAGATTTAAACATATTTTAAATGTTTAAAATTTAATCACTTCAACTTAATATTTTAAAGATTCTTAATAAAYCCAAAGAAAATATTATGTTTTGAAAACATAAATAAAAAGGTTAATTCCTCTATTACTTATTTTATTACACTAACTAAAAAGGATAGAAAAAATTAAAACCTTTAAACCTAAAAAAAATAATAAATAATTTAAAGATAATGGCAAAAATATCCTCCAGGCAAGATATATTAATTTATCATAACGAAATCGAGGTATTGTTCCTCGTACTCAAATAAATATATAAGAAATAAAACACAACTTTACATAAAAAAATAAATTTATATTTCCACCTAAAAAAATTAAACAACATAGTATACTTATAAATAAAATTCTAGTATACTCAGCCAAAAAAATTAATGCAAAACTTCCTCTTCTATATTCAACATTAAACCCTGAAACCAATTCTGACTCCCCCTCAGCAAAATCAAAAGGAGTTCGATTAGTTTCTGCTAAACAAGAAATCATTCAAACTATAGATAAAGGTAATATGATAAAAATTATTCATAAATAATATTGAAAATAATTTATATACATCAAATTATATCTATTTACCAAAAATACAAAAGATAATAAAATTAAAATTAAACTTACTTCATAAGAAATTGTTTGAGCAACAGCTCGTAATCTTCCTAACAATGAATAATTAGAATTAGATGATCAACCTGCAATTATAATTCTATAAACTCTTAAACTAATACAACATAAAAAAAATAATAATCCTAATTCAAATGAAATAAATCCACTATTATAAGGAATAATTATCCAAACTAATAAAGAAAGAAATAAATTAAAAATAGGAGAAAAATAATAGATTATATAATTAGAAGTTAAAGGAAAAGTATGCTCCTTAGTAAATAACTTAATAGCGTCTCTAAAAGGTTGAAGAATTCCAATTAATCCTACTTTATTTGGGCCTTTACGAATATGAATATATCCTAACACCTTACGTTCAAGAAGTGTTAAAAAAGCTACCCCTACTATAACACAAATTAATAAAATCAATCCAACTAAAATCAAATTCAAAATTTCCAATACTATTTGTAAAATATTTACATAATTAGATTCTAAATCTACTACACTTTGTCTGCCAAAATAGTATAACTTTAATTAAAATCAATTAGTAAAAATTATTCCAAATATTTGGTCCTTTCGTACTAAAATATTAAATATTATTATAGATAGAAACCAACCTGGCTCACACCGGTTTGAACTCAGATCATGTAAGAAATTAAAGGTCGAACAGACCTAGAATTTAAGCAGCTACACAAAAATCTATTCTTAATCCAACATCGAGGTCACAATCCCTTTTGTCAATTTGAACTCTTAAAAAGGATTATGCTGTTATCCCTAAGGTAATTTATCTTATAATCAATAATACTGGATCAATAACACTATATATATATATTTATAATAAAACAAGAGTTACTTCTATCTTATTATCACCCCAATAAAATAGTTATATAAGTTAATTAAAATCTCAAACTAATAATATATATATATAATTATTAAATTCTATAGGGTCTTATCGTCCCATAAAAAAATTTAAGCTTTTTAACTTAATAATTAAATTCAAATTAATAAACCCAAGACAGATTTTATCTCGCTCAACCATTCATTCTAGCCTTTAATTAAAAGACTAATTATTATGCTACCTTTGCACGGTCAATATACCGCGGCCATTCAATTTGTAAAAATCATTGGGCAGGTTATATTTCATATAAAAAACAAGAAAAGATGTTTTTGATAAACAGGCGAATAAATTATTAGTTGCCTAATTCCTAAAACTTAATTTTCAATATATAGATAAATACTTATACTAATTTAATCATTATAAAAATTAATTATAAATTAAATAAAAATTTCCAGTAAAATATTAAAGACATTATAAATAATTCCATTAATAAATTTAAATTATAACAAATTTATATTAATAACTATTCTTAAATTCATAATATTTTAAAATAAAAAGAATCTTATAAATTTATATTAAAAAGTTTATCCCTTTCAATAATCATATTAAATAAAATACATTAAACAAAATATAAATAAAAAATATGTAAATTAAATTTATTTCCCAGAAAACTAGATATCCTCATAAACGAATAATATATCACTTCTAATAAATTATTATAAATATTTATAAAACAATAACTCAATTAATTTATTAACTCTAATGAAATCAAGATAATTAACTTAATTAATTTATTATTAATTAACCCTGATACACAAGGTACAAAAAATAAATTCAACTTATCTAATACTTAACATTTTATTTAACCTTTACAGTACAAATTTATTATAATCAAAATAATTTTTTCACTAATAAATACAAAAACAAAAAAAATAATTTTTAAACAAATATATTCATAAAAACTTTTTTAATAAAATTTTATTAATCAAGTTATATTGAATTACACAATAATAAGCTTCAATGTAAGTGAAACCTCAATTTTAAAAGTAACTTGATTTATTATTTCTAGCTACACCTTCCGGTACACCTACTTTGTTACGACTTATCTCATCTTAAGACGAGAGTGACGGGCGATATGTACATACTTTAGAGCCAAAATAATCATATTAATAATCTTTATAATATTACTATTAAATTCACTTTCACATAAATATTTCAATTTATAATTCATAATATATTTAAATATTGTAATTCATCTCCACCTTAATATAAACTGCACCTTGACCTGAAATACAATTAAATAAAAATTATAGAAAATTTTCTCTAAAAAGATTTTCTAAACGGCGGTATACATATTTTAAATTAAGGTTAGGTTCAACGCGGACTATCGATAACGGGACAAATTCCTCTAAATAGACTAAAATACCGCCAAATTTTTTAAGTTTCAAGATCTTAACTATTACTACCTAAGTATAATAATTTTAAAATCATAATAATAGGGTATCTAATCCTAGTTTAATTTAATGAATTTCATAGCCTCCCCTAATTTTATTCATTTAATCATTATAAAAATTTAAATTCCACCTAAAAATAATTATAAAGATCATTTATATTAACAAATAACTTTTAACTAACAAAATTTAATTATATTTTATGTTTAACCGCGATTGCTGGCACATATTTTATCAATATTTAATAAAAATAACTAAATCAAATTCTCACCAATTAATAATATTTTTTATTGCAAATTATGTAAATTTATCATTAAGAATAAATTTCAATTAATATACATTTAATATTAAATTTAAATTAAATTTATAAGCAAAAATTAAACCTCTTGCATTCATAAAATATTTAAATACCATATTCAATTTAATATTAAGAATGGTAATTAAACCATTGAATATTAATAAGCCAACCTCCGGATACCATTAGTATGATTATTAACCCCCATTAATAACCATTTTTTACTACATTTGTAACATTCCATATTATAATCACAACCCCCATTGTTTTTAACACTTTACTTATTGAAATTTATTTTACAACTGTAGTATTCAATTTAATATTAAGAATGGTAATTAAACCATTGAATATTAATAAGCCAACCTCCGGATACCATTAGTATGATTATTAACCCCCATTAATAACCATTTTTTATTACATTTGTAACATTCCATATTATAATCACAACCCCCATTGTTTTTAACACTTTACTTATTGAAATTTATTTTACAACTGTAGTATTCAATTTAATATTAAGAATGGTAATTAAACCATTGAATATATTTAATATTCCTATTGGAATATATTACTATATTCTCATAAAAAGTATAACTATATTTTTTACTACATTTGTAACATTCCATTTTATAATCATAACCCCCATTGTTAATTTATATATTTTATAATAAAATAATAATTATTCTATAGTTTCAATAACATAAATATTGAATTAATAAATATAATTATATTCATATCACTTAAATTTATTCACTTTTAATATTACTATTAGAAAGTAACTAAATATCTATACTTAACATATTTTATCTTATCTGTAAATCCTATTAATTTATATAACGATATTTAATATAAATAATTTATATTATATAATTATATATATATATATCTAGTTATAAATGTATACAAATATGTCACATTAGTTCCTATATATCCTAATTAATTATTGAAGTAGCATATATAATAATATAAGTGGTTTATATATGTAATAAATTTATTATTATGTAAATACCTCTCTATACTTTAAGATCCGAAAATCAATAACATGTAAATAGGGCAAATATCTTTAAATAGCTTGATTGAACTATAAATACTGCTCTTTTCTAGATCTATATCTTTTGATGATATATAGATAATTATATATATATAAATATTATTGTAAAAGACAGGAAAAATCAAAAAAAACCCCCAAAAATCGCGAAATTTCGTGATTTTTCGCGATTTTTACAAAATTCTAGATTTAACTACTTTTTCAATTGTAAATATTCTAGGTTATTCCTAATTTAACTCAATTTATCCTAAAATATTCCTATATATTTCTATAAATCTAATTATATTTTTAAACCATAGTTATAAATGATTAATTTAACCTTAAATACATGAAAAAACTTTCACGTTTTACCTAATTATTATTACTTTATTCATA